TAATTTTTATTTATTATAAAAATTATTAAGAATGGTTTAAATATTATATATATATATATATATATAAATATTTAATTTAATTATATTATATATATATATATAAATATTTAATTAAATATTAAAATAAAAAATAAATTAAATAAATTTAATTAAATTTTATTTTTAATAATTATTCTTCATTTAAATGATCTGTATTAGGATTATATTGAAATTAATTTTTAATATGAATATTATGAAAAAAAAAATAAGAGAAATAATAAAAATTTATTAATTTATATTAAATATATAATATATAAAAAAAAAAAAAAAAAATCTATGTTAAAATTTTCAATATATAATAAAATAATTATGTTTTTGGAAATTTATTATAAATTTATTTTACATATAAATTTTAGTATATAATTTTAATTATTTAAATAATAATTAATTTATTTCAGTAGTAATTAATATTAAAAATTTAAGAAATTAAGATTTAGTAATATAAAAATTAATAACTAATTTTGTGCCAGCAGTTGCGGTTAAACAAAAGTTAAATTAAATTATTTCAGTATATAATAAATAATTAAATTATTAAAATAAATATTAAATTATTAAGTGAAATTTTAATTTAATTAAATTTTATTTTGAAATTATGATTTAATAAATTTTAATATAAACTAGGATTAGATACCCTATTATTAAAAATTTAATTTATAATACTAAAATAGTAAATAATAATTTATTGAAACTTAAATAACATGGCGGTATTTTAGTTCATTTAGAGGAATCTGTCTAATAATTGATAATCCACGAATAAATTTACTTAATTTATAATTTTGTATATCATTGTTAAAAAAATATTTTTTAGGAAAAATAATATTTAAAAATTATAATAAAAAATTAAATCAGATCAAGATGCAGAATATAATTAAGAATATGATGGATTACATTAAATATATTTATATGAATAATTTTATTGTAATAAAAATTTGAAGGTGGATTTAAATGTAATTTTAATTAGTTTATTAAAATGATTAAAAATTAAAATATGTACATATTGCCCGTCACTTTCATTTAAAAATTGAAATAAGTCGTAACAAAGTAGAGGTACTGGAAAGTGTTTCTAGAAAGATCAAATTAGAGCTTGTATAAGTATTTCATTTACATTGAAAAGAAATTAAAAATTAATTAATTTGAGGGGGAAAATTAATAACTTAAATTTAATAAAAGAAATTTTAATATTAAAAAGAAAAATGGGGGTTTGAGTATTTTTAATAGAAAAAATTAAAAGTTTTATAGTTAAATATTACTGTAAAGGAATTTATAAATAAATGAAATATAATTAATGAAAAAGTAAATTTAAATTATTGTATCTTGTGTATCAGAGTTTATTAAATAATAATAATTTATTTAAATAAATCTCGAATTTAAAAGAGTTAATTAATTAAAAAAGTTAATGTTGTATAATTATTTTAAATAATTAATTAGAAATGAAATGTTAATCGTTTTTAAATATATCTAGTTTTTTCAGAAAAAAATTTAATTTTAAATTTAAATAATTTTATAATTATTTAATTAATTATAAAAATTTAAATTTTAATATTTTAGGGGATAAGCTTTAAATTAAAAATTTATAATTAAAAATAATTAAAATTAAAATTTTTAAAATTTATATTGTTTAAAAATTATAGTTTATTATAAAAAATTTTATTAAAAATAAAATTTAAAATAAAAAAATTTAAATTTTTATGAAAAAATAATTTATAATTTAATAAAATTAGAAATAATGATAAAATTAGTATAATATAATAAATTAAAAAAAAAATTATAGATAATTAAGTTAAAGGAATTCGGCAAAAATTTATATTCACTTGTTTATCAAAAACATGTCTTTTTGATAATAATTTAAAGTCTAATCTGCCCACTGATATTATATTAAAGGGCTGCAGTATATTGACTGTACAAAGGTAGCATAATCATTAGTCTTTTAATTGAAGACTTGTATGAAAGATTTGATGAAATATAAACTGTCTCTAATTTATGATTAGAAATTAATTTTTTAGTTAAAAAGCTAAAATAAAATTAAAAGACGAGAAGACCCTATAGAGTTTTATATTTTATTTAATTAATATTAAATATATAATTAAATATATTAATTAAATAAAATATTGTGTTGGGGTGATAGAAAAATTTAATAAACTTTTTTTAAAATTAAACATAAATAAGTGGTTAATTGATCCATTAATAATGATTAAAAGAAAAAATTACCTTAGGGATAACAGCGTAATATTTTTTTTTAGTACGTATAAAAAAAAAAGTTTGCGACCTCGATGTTGGATTAAGATAAAATTTAAATGCAAAAGTTTAAAATTTTGATCTGTTCGATCATTAAAATCTTACATGATCTGAGTTCAAACCGGTGTAAGCCAGGTTGGTTTCTATCTTTAATAAAAAAAAATATTTTAGTACGAAAGGATCAAATATTTAAAATAATTTTATAATAATGAATATTAATAATATAGTTTATAAACTATTTTGGCAGAAAATTGTAATGATTTTAGAATTCATATATATATATTATATTTAATATATAAATAGTATATGATATTAATAGATTTATTAAATATTTTAATTGGTATATTAGTTTTGATTATTGGGGTATTAATTGGGGTTGCTTTTTTGACTTTATTAGAACGTAAAGTTTTAGGATATATTCAAATTCGTAAAGGTCCTAATAAAATAGGATATATAGGTTTATTACAACCTTTTTGTGATGCTATTAAATTATTTTCTAAAGAACAAGTTTATTTAAATTATTCAAATTATTTAGTGTATTATTTTTCTCCTGTGATAAGTTTTATTTTATCTTTAATAGTGTGAATATTAATTCCTTATATATTTAATATAATTATGTTTAATTTAGGAATTTTATTTTTTTTATGTTGTACTAGAATTGGAGTTTATACTTTAATAGTTGCTGGTTGATCTTCAAATTCAAATTATTCTTTATTAGGGGGTTTACGAGCAGTAGCTCAAACAATTTCTTATGAAGTTAGAATATCTTTAATTATAATATCTAGAATTATTATAATTATAGATTTTAATTTAATAAAATTTTTTGATTATCAGATTATAATTTGATTTATATTTATAATAATGCCTTTAAGATTATGTTTTTTATCTTCTTTAATAGCTGAAACTAATCGAACTCCTTTTGATTTTGCTGAGGGGGAAAGAGAATTAGTTTCTGGTTTTAATATTGAATATAGAAGAGGGGGATTTGCTTTAATTTTTTTATCTGAATATTCTAGAATTTTATTTATGAGTTTATTATTTGTAATTATGTATATGGGAGGTTATGATTTAACTTTAATTTTTTATTTAAAGTTAGTTTTTTTATCTTTTTTTTTTATTTGGGTTCGTGGTACTCTACCTCGTTATCGTTATGATAAATTAATATATTTATGTTGAAAGAGATATTTACCTATTTCTTTAAATTTTTTATTATTTTTTATAGGTTTAAAAATATTTTTAGGTTATTAAATAATTTTAGTATAAATTAATAGAATAAATATTCTTTCTTATGTTTTCAAAACAAATGCTTATAACAAGCTCATTAATTAGTTATTAAAAATTAAATTATCTCATATTTTATTTAAAATGGGATTAATAATAAAATAAGAAAAATATAAAATTGTTAAAATTTGTCCTGTAATAATATATGGGGCTTCTACTGATCGAGCTCCAATTCAAGTTAATAAAATAATAATAGTAACTAAAGATCAAAATAAAATTTGATTTAATGGATAAAATTGAATTCCTTGAATTTTTTTATTAAAAGTAAAAGGTAAAATAATTAAAATTAAAATTGATATAACTAAAGCAATAACTCCTCCTAATTTATTTGGAATTGACCGTAAAATAGCATAAGCAAATAAAAAATATCATTCAGGTTGAATGTGAATAGGTGTTACTAATGGATTTGCTGGGATAAAATTATCTGGGTCTCCTAAAAGATATGGATTTGTAAGAGAAAGTAGAGTTAGTAATAAAATTAAAATAATAAATCCAATTAAGTCCTTAAATGTAAAAAATGGATGAAAAGGAATTTTATCTAAATTACTATTAATTCCAAGGGGATTATTAGATCCTGTTTGATGAAGAAATAATAAATGAATTATTGTTAATATTATAATAATAAATGGAAATAAAAAATGAAAGGTATAAAATCGAGTTAAGGTTGCATTATCAACAGCAAATCCCCCTCAAATTCAATTTACTAATATTGTTCCTAGATAAGGAATAGCTGAAAGTAAATTAGTAATAACTGTTGCCCCTCAAAAAGATATTTGTCCTCAGGGTAAAACATACCCTATAAATGCTGTAGCTATTAATAAAAATAAAATAATAACTCCTACTATTCATGTATACATTAAATTAAAAGATTCATAATAAATTCCTCGTCCGATATGTAAATAAATACAAATAAAAAAAAATGATGCCCCATTAGCATGTAATGTTCGAATTAATCAACCATAATTAACATTTCGACAAATATAATTTACGCTATAAAAAGCTATTTCAATATTAGCTGTATAGTATATAGTTAAAAATAATCCTGTAATAATTTGAATTATTAAACATAAAGCAAGAAGAGATCCAAAATTTCATCATGAAGAAATATTAGAAGGTGAAGGAAGATCAATTAATGAATTATTAATAATTTTAATAATAGGATGAGTTTTTCGAATAGGTTTAAAAATATTTATCATTAGTTATTTAATATTATTATAATAATTTTAAATATTTGATCGTAATGGACCGAAAAAAATATTAGTAATTTTTACTACTGCAACAAGAGCAATAAATAAATAAATGATTATTATTAAAGTTAATATATAAGTTTGTTCATTATATAACTTAGATAAATTAAAATTAAATTCATTATTAAAAAATAAAAATAAATTAAAAAAATTATTTATTTCATCATTAAATGAAAAATTTATTCAAAATAAATTATTTTTAAAGAAAAAACTAATAATTAATAATATAAATAATAAAAAAAAAAAACTTTTATTAAATAAAGAGATTTTAAATAATTCATTTGATGCAATACTAGAAACATAAATAAATAATACTAATAATCCCCCTAAAAAAATTAAAAATAAGATATAAGAAAATCAATAAGTATTAATTAATATTCTTGATAATAAACATATAAAAAGAGTTTGAATTAAAATTATTAATCCTATAGAAAATGGATGGTTTAGAAAAAATATAAAAATTGATGTTGAAATTAAAGATAAAGATAAAAATATTTTTATAATATCAAAGAATAGTTTAATTAAAATAATAATTTTGGAGATTATAGATAAAGATATTCTTTTTCTTTGAAGTTTTTAAAGAATTTTCTTATTTTTGGTTTACAAGACCAAGGTTTTTTTTTAAACTATAAAAACAAATGATAATAAATATATGATTAGTTATTTTTTTAATATTTTTATTTGGTAATATAATTTTTGTTTCTAAACATAAACATTTATTAATTGTATTATTAAGATTAGAGTTTATAGTTTTAAGAATTTTTTTTTTTTTAATAATATATTTAATAATATTAGATTATAATATATACATATTAATAGTTTTTTTAGTTTTTTCAGTTTGTGAGGGGGCTTTAGGATTATCAATTTTAGTTTCTATAATTCGAACTCATGGTAATGATTATTTTCAAAGATATAATTTAATTTAAATGATAAAATTTTTATTTATAACTTTTTTTATAATTCCTTTATGTTTAAAAAAAAATATGTTTTGAATGGTTCAATTGATAATAATAATAATAATGTTAATATTTATAAATTTAACATTAAATATTATAAATTTTTCTAATTTAAGTTATATAATAGGATGTGATTTAATTTCTTATGGTTTAATTTTATTAAGAATTTGAATTAGAAGTTTAATAATTATGGCTAGAGAAAGTTTATATAAAAGAAAATTTTATGATAATTTTTTTTTACTAAATATTATTATGCTTTTAATTATACTATATTTAACTTTTAGAGTAATAAATTTATTTATATTTTATTTATTTTTTGAGGGGAGATTAATTCCTACTTTAATATTAATTATTGGGTGAGGGTATCAGCCTGAACGTATTCAGGCTGGGATATATTTATTATTTTACACTCTTTTTGTTTCTTTACCTTTATTATTAGGTATTTTTTTTATTTATGATAAAATAAGAAGAATAATAATATATTTTATAAAATTTTATAATTATGATATATTATTATTATATTTAAGAATAGTAATAGCTTTTTTAGTAAAAATACCTATATATTTTACTCATTTATGATTACCAAAAGCTCATGTTGAAGCTCCTGTTTCTGGTTCTATAATTTTAGCTGCTATTATGTTAAAATTAGGGGGTTATGGTTTATTACGAATTTTAATTATTTTACAAAAAATTAATTTAAAAATTGGGTTTATTTGAATTGTTATTAGTTTAATTGGAGGTTTATATATTAGACTAAAATGTTTTTGTCAAGTTGATATGAAATCTTTAATTGCTTATTCTTCAGTTGCTCATATAAGTATAGTAATTGGGGGTATTATAACAATGAATTATTGGGGATTTATTGGTGCTTATATTTTAATAATTGGTCATGGATTATGTTCTTCTGGGATATTTTGTTTATCAAATATTAGATATGAACGTTTAGGGAGACGAAGTTTATTTTTAAATAAAGGAATAATAAATTTTATACCTTCAATAAGTATGTGATGATTTTTATTTATATCCTCAAATATAGCTGCCCCACCTTCTTTAAATTTAATAGGAGAAATTAGATTAATTAATAGATTAGTAAGTTGATCTTGAGTTAGAATAATTATATTAATGGGGATTTCTTTTTTTAGAGCGGGCTATAGATTATATTTATTTTCATATACTCAACATGGAAAGTATAATTTAGGGGTTTATAGATTTTATAGAGGAGTTTCACGAGAATATTTAATATTAATATTACATTGATTACCTTTAAATATTTTAGTTTTAAAAATTGATTATAGAATAATTTGATTTTACTTAAATAATTTAAAAAAAATATTGATTTGTGGTATCAAAAATATGAAATTATTAGTCATTTTAAGTTATTAATAAATATTCTCTTTGCTTTATTAGATTTTTTTTTTTATTTTTTTTTATATTAATTAATTTTTTTATAATAATTTATTTTATTATAAATAATATAGTAATATTATTAGAGTGGGAAGTTATTTCTTTTAATTCTATAAATATTGTTATGTCTATTTTATTAGATTGAATATCTTTATTATTTATAATATTTGTTTCATTAATTTCTTCTTCTGTAATTTTTTATAGAAAAAGATATATAAGTTCAGAGTTAAATTTAAATCGTTTTATTATTTTAGTTTTATTATTTGTTTTTTCAATAATTTTATTAATTATTAGACCTAATATAATTAGAATTTTTTTAGGTTGAGATGGGTTAGGTTTAGTTTCTTATTGTTTAATTATTTATTATCAAAATATTAAATCTTATAATGCTGGAATATTAACAGCATTATCAAATCGAATTGGGGATGTTATAATTTTAATATTAATTTCTTGAATAGTTAATTATGGAAGTTGAAATTATATTTTTTATTTAAATTTTATATCAAATGATTATTCAATAAAGGTTATTGGTGTTTTAGTTATTATAGCGGCTATAACAAAAAGAGCTCAAATTCCTTTTAGATCTTGATTACCTGCTGCTATAGCTGCTCCAACTCCAGTTTCTGCTTTAGTTCATTCTTCTACTTTAGTAACTGCGGGTGTTTATTTATTAATTCGGTTTAATAATTTATTAGTTGATATATTTTTTTTTAAGGTATTATTATTATTATCTGGATTGACTATATTTATAGCTGGAATTTGTGCTAATTATGAGTTTGATTTAAAAAAAATTATTGCTCTTTCAACTTTAAGACAATTAGGATTAATAATAAGAATTTTAAGAATAGGTTATGGTGATTTAGCTTTTTTTCATTTATTAACTCATGCTATATTTAAAGCTTTATTATTTATATGTGCTGGTGTTATTATTCATATAATAAGAGATAATCAAGATATTCGTATAATAGGGGGGATTAGAATATATATTCCTTTAACTTCTTTATGTATAAATATTTCTAATTTAGCTTTATGTGGGATTCCTTTTTTAGCTGGGTTTTATTCTAAGGATATAATTTTAGAAGTAGTTAGAATAAGAAATTTAAATTTATTTGTATATTATTTATATTATGTTTCTACAGGTTTAACTATATTTTATACTATTCGTTTATTAATATATTTAATAGTAAATGATTTCAATTTATTATCAATTTATAATTTATATGATGAAGATTTTGTTATATTAAAGGGAATATTTTTATTATTATTTATAAGATTAATTTCTGGTAGATTTTTAAGATGAATAATTTTTTCTTATCCTTATATAATTTATCTTTCTTTTAATATAAAAATAATAGTTATTTATGTAAGATTAATTGGTATATTATTAGGTTATATTATTAGTAATATGGGTATTTATTCTGTGAATAAATTTATTATGACTTATAATTTAAGAATTTTTTTAACTATAATATGATTTTTACCTGGGTTATCAACTTATATAATAAATTATAGATTTTTAAGATTAGGGCAAAAATTATTAAAAAATATTGATATAGGTTGAGGGGAAATTTATAAAAGACAAGGTATTTATAATATTATTAAAAATTATTCTATAATTTTTTATGTTTATCAATTAAATAATTTTAAAATTTTTTTATTTAGATTTGTTTTATGAATGATAATTTTTATTTTTATATTAATATTATAATTAATTTAAATAGCTTAAGTTTAGAGTATAATATTGAAGATATTAGGGTGATTAATTAATCTTTAGATAATATATATAAATACACGACGATATATATATTTATAAAAATTATTTATTTTATTTTTACAATGAAAATGTAATGTTTTATTTTAAACTATATAAATAAAAAAAAATAAGAAATATTAATGATTTTAATCACTATAAATTAAGTTAGCAGCTTAATTGTAATATATTTCTAATTGGAATTTATATTCAATTTTATCATTAACAGTGATATACCTCTAATTTGGTTTCAATTAATAAATAAGGAGTAATAAACTCTATCTTTTAGGTCGAAACTAAATGCAAATTGCTTCTTATTTAAGATAAATTGAATTTCAATATTTTTTGAATGCAAATCAAATGTTTTTTATAAACTATAATCCTAATAATTATTATATTAATTAATTCAATTTAATATATTTTGATTTCATTCATGATATAAACCAATTAGTAATATAATAATAAAAAAAAATCTAGTTTTGTATCAAATTAAAAAATTAACTATTTTAAATGTTGGAATAAGCGGAAAAATAAGGGCAATTTCTACATCAAAAATTAAAAAAATTATAGTAATTAAAAAAAAATGTAATGAGAATGGAATTCGAGCTAAACATTTAGGATCAAATCCACATTCAAATGGTGAACATTTTTCTCGATCAAGAAGTGATTTTTTTGAAATAATAAATGAAATTATTATAAATAAATTTGAAATTACTAATATTATTAATGATAAAATTATTAATATAATGATTATTTATATTAATTGATTATTAATCTTTTTGATTGGAAGTCAAATATACTAAATATATTATATAAATAATTAATTTCCTCATCAATAAATTGAGATGTAAAGGAAAAGTCAAACTACATCTACAAAATGTCAATATCATGCTGCTGCTTCAAATCCAAAGTGGTGGTTTCTTGAAAAATGATTATTTAAATGACGAATAAAGCATGTAGTTAGAAAAATTGTTCCGATAATTACATGAAGACCATGAAATCCTGTTGCTATAAAAAATGTTGATCCATAAATTCTATCCGCAATAGTAAAAGGTGCTTCTAAATATTCATAAGCTTGTAAAATTGTAAAATAAATTCCTAAAATAACTGTAATAAATAATCTTTGGGAGGTTTGAGTGAAATTATTTTCTATAAGAGAATGATGAGCTCAAGTTACTGTAATTCCAGATGTAATTAAAATAATTGTATTTAATAAAGGAATTTGAAATGGATTAAATGGAATAATACTTATAGGGGGTCATATAGCTCCAATTTCAATATTAGGGGATAAACTTCTATGAAAAAATGCTCAAAAAAATGAAATAAAGAAAAAAATTTCTGAAATAATAAATAAAATTATTCCTCATCGAAGTCCATTAGAAACTAATATAGTATGTTTACCTTGATATGTTCCTTCTCGACATACATCTCGTCATCATTGATATATAGTTAGTAATACAATTAAATAACCTAATATAAGAAGATTAATATTAAAATTATGGAATCATTTAATTAATCCTGTAACTAAAGTTATAGTTCCAATTGCTCCAGTTAATGGTCATGGACTGTAATCTACTAAATGATATGGATGGTTATGGTTTATTGACATTAATTAACTTCTCTAGAATAAAGTGTTCTAAGAATAGTAATTACATAAGCTTGAATAACTGCAACTGCTGATTCTAAAATTAATAATAAAATTTGAACAAAAATTAAAATAATTAAAAAATAATTAGATATATTAGTTCCTGTACTTCTTAATAATGTTAATAATAAATGTCCTGCAATTATATTAGCTGTTAAACGAACAGCTAAAGTTCCTGGTCGAATAATATTACTAATTGTTTCAATTAATACTATAAATGGTATAAGAATTGTAGGTGTACCTTGGGGAATTATATGAATAAATATATGTTGAGTATTATTAATTCATCCATAAATTATGAATCTTAATCATAATGTTAATGAGATTGACAATGAAATATTTAAATGTCTAGTACTAGTAAAAATATATGGGAATAATCCTAAAAAATTATTAAATAAAACAAAGAAAAAAAGAGAAATAAAAATAAATGTTGATCCCTTAAATCTATTTCTACCTAAAAGAGTTTTGAATTCATTATGAAGTTTATTTGAAATTAAATTTCATAAAATAAAATGTCGATTAGGAATAAATCAAAAAGAATAAGGAATAAATAATAATCCAATAAAAGTTCTAATTCAATTTAATGGTAAATTTAAAATATTAGTAGATGGATCAAAAATTGAGAATAAGTTATTTATCATTTTCAATTTTGATTATGAGAAATTTTAATTATATTTTTATTGTTTATTTTAATTATTTTATAATTAAAAATATAAAAATTTATAATAATAAAAATTAAAAAAATACAAATAAAGAAAATAAAAAAAAAAATTCAATTAATTGGTATTATTTGAGGAATAAAAGAATATTACTTTGGTAATAATTTAAATTTGACATATTTATGTTATTAATTAACTAATTCTTTCATTAGAGGTAGATGCTAATTTACCATAAAGTGGTTTAAGAGACCAATACTTGCTTTCAGTCATCTAATGAATAATTATTAATTCAATTAATAAAATTTTTAATTGAAATTCTTTCAATTACAATTGGTATAAATCTATGATTTGCTCCACAAATTTCAGAACATTGTCCAAAGAAAATTCCTGGGCGATTAATAAAAAATCTTGTTTGATTTAATCGTCCAGGATTAGCATCTACTTTTACTCCTAAAGATGGGACTGTTCATGAATGGATAACATCTGTAGCTGTTACTAAAATACGAATTTGGTTATTTATTGGTAAAACAACTCGATTATCAACATCTAAAAGACGAAAATTATTAATATTTTCATTTGAATTAATTATATATGAATCAAATTCAACATTATTAAAATCTGAATATTCATAACTTCAGTATCATTGATGACCGATTGATTTTAATGTAATTAATGGATTATTAAGTTCATCTAATAAATAAAGTAAACGAAGAGAAGGTAAAGCAATAAAAATTAAAGTAATAGCTGGTAAAATAGTTCAAATTAATTCAATTATTTGACCTTCTAATAAAAATCGGTTAATATAAGAATTAAAAAATAAATTTAATATTAAATATCCAACTAAAATTGTAATTATAATTAAAATAATTAAAGTATGATCATGAAAAAAAATAATTTGTTCTATTAAAGGTGATGCTCTGTTTTGATAGTTTAAATTAGATCATGTTGCCATTTCTAAAAAAAGGATAAAACCTTTATAAATGGGGTTTAAATCCATTACATATAATCTGCCATATTAGAAGTTACTTAAAATTGGTAATTCATTATAAGAGTGTTCTGAAGGTGGAAGATTTTGGTATCATTCAATTGAAGAAGGTATATTTAAAGGGAATAAAATAATACGTTGATTAATTATTGATTCTCATACAATAATAATTATTATTATTATAGAAATAAGAGAAATATATGATCCAAAGGATGAAATAATATTTCATGAAACGAATCTATCTGGGTAGTCTGAATAACGACGTGGTATACCAGCTAAACCTAAAAAATGTTGGGGGAAAAAAGTTAAATTTACTCCAATAAATATAGAAATAAATTGAATTTTTAATAAATAATTATTTATTATTAAACCTGTGAATAAAGGATATCAATGAATAAAACCTCCTATAATAGCAAATACGGCTCCCATAGATAAAACATAATGAAAATGGGCTACTACATAATAAGTATCATGTAAAGTGATATCAATTGATGAGTTTGCTAAAACAACTCCTGTTAATCCACCTACTGTAAATAGAAAAATAAATCCTAATCCTCATAATATAGAAGGTCTATAATTAATTTGTGTTCCATGTAATGTAGCTAATCAACTAAAAATTTTAATTCCTGTGGGAACAGCAATAATTATAGTTGCTGATGTAAAATAAGCTCGAGTATCAATATCTATTCCTACAGTAAATATATGATGAGCTCAAACAATAAATCCTAATAATCCAATTGCTATTATAGCATAAATTATTCCTAAACATCCGAAGGTTTCCTTTTTTCCTCTTTCTTGAGAAATAATATGGGAAATTATACCAAATCCTGGTAAAATTAAAATATAAACTTCTGGATGTCCAAAAAATCAAAATAAATGTTGATATAAAATTGGATCTCCTCCACCAGCTGGATCAAAAAATGATGTGTTAATATTTCGATCTGTTAAAAGTATAGTAATAGCTCCTGCTAATACTGGTAATGAAAGAACTAATAATAATGCTGTAATTCCTACTGCTCAAACAAATAAAGGTATTTGATCAAAAGATATACCATTTACACGTATATTAATAATTGTTGTAATAAAATTAATAGCTCCTAAAATAGAAGAAATTCCTGCTAAGTGAAGCGAGAAAATTGCTAAATCAACTGAAGATCCTCCATGGGCAATATTAGATGAAAGTGGGGGGTACACTGTTCATCCTGTTCCTGCTCCATTTTCTACAATTCTACTAGAAATTAATAATACTAATGACGGGGGTAGAAGTCAAAAACTTATATTATTTATTCGTGGAAATGCTATATCAGGGGCTCCTAATATAAGAGGTACTAATCAATTACCAAATCCTCCTATTATAATTGGTATAACTATAAAAAAAATTATAATAAAGGCATGAGCTGTAACAATAGTATTATAAATTTGATCATCTCCAATTAATGATCCTGGGTTTCCTAATTCAGTTCGAATTAATAAACTTAATGAAGTTCCTACTATACCTGCTCAAATTCCAAAAATAAAATATAAAGTACCAATATCTTTATGATTTGTTGAAAATAATCATTTTCGCTAATAAAATGGCTGAGTTATAAGCGATAAATTGTAAATTTATTAACGAGAATTTTCTCTTTTATTATAATTAAAGTCTTATATTCAATAATGATATGAAATTGCAAATTTTAAGGTGTAAAGTATACTAAGGCTTAAAGAAATTTCTTTATAAATAATTTTGAAGATTATTAGTTTAATTTAACTTAAAACCTTAAAAAAAAAATAAGGTTCTGATAATTATTCCTAATAAGGAAATAAATCTAGAAATATTAATAAAAATTATAAAATTATTTTTAATAAAAATTTTATATCATTTTAATTTAATAGAATAAAATATAAAAGATGAATAAATAATTCGAATATAAATAAATAATATAATTAATCTTGATATTGTAAAAATAAAAGAAATAATAAATAAATTATTATATAGTAAGTAATTAATAATTATTCATTTAGGAAAAAATCCTAAGAATGGGGGTAATCCTCCTAAAGATAAAAAATTAATTAAAATTGAAAATTTAATTGAAAAATTTAAATTTAAATTAAATAATTGATTAATATAAAAAATATTAATAATATAAAATAAGAAACATATAATAGAAATAAATAAAGAATATAATAAAAAATATAATATTCATAAATTTTCTCTGATAGATAATGCTGATAATATTCATCCTAAATTATTAATTGATGAAAAAGCTATTAATTTTCGTAATGATGTTTGATTAAATCTACTAATAGTTCCAATTAAAACATTAAGAATTATAATTAAAAATAAAAATTTTAAATTTATATAATATGATAATAAAATTATAGGGGAAATTTTTTGTCATGTTATTAAAATAAAACAATTAAATCATGATAATCCTTCTATAATGTTAGGAAATCAAAAATGAAATGGAATAGAACCTATTTTTATTAATAATGATGAGTCAATAAGAATAGATAAAATATTATTTGTAAAAAAATTTTTTAATAAAAAAAGATTTAATAAAATAGAAAATAAAAAATTAATGGACGCAATAGATTGAGTTAAAAAATATTTTAATGATGCTTCTGAATTTAGTAAATTATTGGGGTTAGATATTAGGGGGATAAATCTTAATAAATTAATTTCTAAACCAATTCAACATCCTAATCATGAATTTGATGAAATAGAAATTAAAGTTCTAAAAAATACAATAAATAAGAAAAATATTTTATTTGAGTTAATTATAAATAAAATCTAAAATAGAAGTTATAAACATAATGAGTTTTACTCATATTAAAAAAAATTATATTTTAGTGTAAGATGCACGATAATTTTTGAAATTATAAGATATAGTTTAATTCTATAAAATATAATAAAGGTAATATTTTACATAATTTATCCTATCAGAATAATCCTTTTTATCAGGCACTTTATTTTTAAAAAAAAGGGGTTTCCTTTATATTTGGGGTATGAACCCAAAAGCTTACTTTAGCTTATTTTTAA